CATAAAAATGACATTCCCATAAATTGACAAGGTAATATTTCCATTTATTCATCAGAAGAGGCGTATCTTTTGAAGCCAGAATTGATTTTCCTTGATATCTAACATAATGAATGAAAGGATCCTTCAGTAAACATAGGATGCCCGGAAAATCATTAGCAAAGACTTCGACAAGATGTTTTATTATTTTTCTATGTAAATAAATTCGCTCAAAAAGGATTCCAGAAGATGTTAATCGTAAATGAGAAGATTGTTTACGGAGAAAAAGGAAGACAGATTCGTATTCACATATATGAGAATTATATAAGAATAACAATAATCTTGAATGACTTTTTGAAAAAAAAGAAATAGCTTTATTTGGAATAATAACAATATTCCAATTAGAATACTCATGAAGAAAGAACCGCAATAAATGCAAAGAGGAGACATCTTTCACCCGGTAGCGAAGGGTTTGAATCAAGATTTCCAGATGGATGGGGTAGGGTATTAGTACATCTGCCACATAATTTAAATGTGGGAATTTGTCCTCTAAAAAAGGAAATATTGAATGAATGGATCGAAAATTGTAAGATCTTACGATTTGTGCCCCTTCTAAGGAAGATATTAATCGTAAAGAAAATGGAATTTCCGCAATGACTGCAAATCCTTCTGATATAATTTGAGAATACAAATTCTTGTTGTATCCTAAAAATGGATTTTGGTTAGAATCATTAGTGGAAATCAGCAAATGATTCTGTTGATACATTCGCGTAATTAAACGTTTTACAATCAGTAAACTAGATTTATTATCATAAGCTACATTTTCCAACAAAATAGATCTATTTAAACCATGATCATGAACAAGTGCATAAATATACTCCCGAAAGATAAGTGGGTATAGGAAGTTATGTTGCCTAAATCTATCTAGTTCTAAATATCCTTTTAATTCCTCCATTTATTTAAAATTAGATTGAAACCCGGGATAGGAGATTTGATTTCTTGGGTTATTAAATGACACATAGTACGATACAGTCAAAACAGGATATTATAGTAAGAAAAGACTAGATAGATACCCCGGAAACAGATAAGACTTATCAACGGACTCTTTATCCTTTCTTTTTCCATCTAATTAAAATCTAATTAAATCGGTTTATGTTCATTATAGGATAACAAGATGGTTAGAAATCCTTTATTTTTTCAACCCAATCGCTCTTTTGATTTTGGAAAAAAAAAAGATTTTTATCAATATACTGCTTTTCTACACATTCATCCCCACACTCTAATGGAGAATATCTACTAATAATTAGGATTAAAAAAAAATCGATAATCTACTTATGGTAAAAGCATTTCCCGTATCAAGCACTAATATATTTTTAACGTTTAATTAAATCGGGTAATTATTCAAATTAAGAACAGAAACTCGTTGCTTTTTTTTTTCCCTAGAATTGGAGCCAAAGGACTCTATCCATTTATTCACTTAATCCAACTTTAATATTTTTTTTTATTTTTTTTTTCCGCGTCAAGAATTCAAACAAGATTTTGTATCGATCCGATAAGATACGAATAAAATATTCTCAAAATTCTCCATTAATAATTAATACGACATGCTGCTTTTTCCATTCCTTCCTTTCAGGATCAGTCGCGGTCTTACAAAGCTCTACCGATGGTATCGACGAATCCGTTACTTCATACAAATGTGTAAAAAATGCTAGTCGCACTTAAAAGCCGAGTACTCTACCGTTGAGTTAGCAACCCGAATCAAAATGTATAGATCCAATCGGAATCAAAAAAGAGATTTAATTACACAACGCAATCAAAATATTAAAATAGAAAAAATATTTCTAAATGATTCTGAACATAAAAATGAGCATATCAGATGCAAATACAATGACGTCTAAAATAAGAAGATAGATTAAGATAAAAATATAAATAAAATGTAAATTGATCGACTACCAAAGATTTTGTTCGTATGTTATACATTATTATCTTATCCATTTTTTTTTATTAAAAAAAAAAGAAAGACTTCTTGTATCCCAGCAAATCCAATGAACCCATCGTTTGAATAAAGTAAAAAAAAAACCAAGTCTATAGAACAGAGAAATAGATACATTTATTCACGATCGGATTATATTTGTTTGATATACTGTTGTCAATATGAATGTTGAGAAAAGAACATAATGTAGAAAACCATAAATTAAAATACAAAATTATTCAATATTCTCTATTTAATTCAACAATATTTTCTTATTAAATTCAATAAAATATTGAATTACTATAACTATAATAAAAATCAAATAAAAAAAAAAGAAAGTGAAAGTTTCAACGAAAACCAACCATTATTGAATTAGCAATAATAATAATGTAAAATTTTCTATTTATAGACCCAACTACTTCATTTATTCACTTTCTTTTTTTTCTATTTATCTGTCTTATATGAATTTATCTTACTAAAATAAAAAAAGAAGATGTTGTCATTATAGACGACAACATCTTTTGGTAGTAATAATAAATGGGTAGGAATAGAACAAAAGAGGGGGAGTAATATAGAAAAGTTTATACAAAGTTATATACAAGTCATCCCCCTCCCCTTTTTTTTTATTTCATTAATTTAATTTCATCTGTTGATTAAAGGAAAGTTCCATAAAAACTCCCGCCTTCTTTGAAATATCATGAACAGTTCCCGTAGGTTGAGCGCCCTTTTCAAGGAAATATAGAATAGCGGGAACATTTAAATAAGTTTGATTCTTTATCGGATCATAAAAACCCACTCTACGAAGATCTCTTCCTTCTCTTCGGGATCGAACATCAATTGCAACGATTCGATAAACCACCCATTGGGATAGATGTAGATGAATAATACTCCCCCCCTAGAAACGTATAAGAAGTTTTCGCCTCGTACGGCTCAAGAAAATTCGAAATTATGTCTATGTATAGAATCTTTAATTAATATTAATTAGATCCATAAAATCATCAAATCAATTAAACTATGATTTAAGTACTTTTCCTTATTCTTATTATTTTATTGTCCGAAAAAGGAAAAAAATCATTCGTATTCACATCCTCATAACTCAAGTTGGATAATTTTCAAATAACCCAAAAGAAAACCTTTAGGCATTTCGTTTATTGAGCGGTCTCTAACCACGCATTTTTTGTCTGTCTCCTTTAGAATTTTTTTGATTCTTCATTATGATCTATTTATTGAGACAACTGAAAACGGTATTTACTTGTTCCAGAATTCTTTATCGTTTCCTTGAATCGTTGGGTTTAGACATGACTTCGGTGATCTTTAATCATTTCAAAAAATGGGAGCAACATACCATTTTTGTAATTTCTTTCTATCAAAGAATCATACAAATGGTTGATTCCCGCGTGATACACTTTTGATCGAAACAGTTTTACCAATTCCAAGCAATTTTCCTTATGAATTTGAAACTTGCTAGAATTGGATCCTTTCGATTTCTATATCTAAAATATACTTACGAAGTTGTTTCAACTTATTAATTAACACTAACCCTAGATCCGTGCCCCTAAAAAATGAATCAATACTTTTTACTCGAGCTCCATTATGATCATGTACTATTTACACCACAACCCCCAAAAAATGAGGTTTTTCTAGTGGAACAGAACAAACGATGTCGAGCCAGAAGCACCCTCATTCCTATCATTCCTATATAATGAATATAAAAAAATGGCGGATGTAAGAATCCACAACCGACCATATCCTTCAAGTCGCACGTTGCTTTCTACCACATCGTTTTAAACGAAGTTTTACCATAACATTCTTCTAGTAGGTTGCTGTAACCAGTATGTAATTGATTCAATTATGGAATCATGAATAATCATTGGTTCTATCGGTACATAGTAATCTATACTTTTATGAATAGGTAGTTTATGAAGAAGTCTCAGCAAGAATTCAATTTAACTCCATAGATTTTGATATTAGAATTTCAAATTCTAATATCAAAATTCGAAATAATAAATAACACAAATAAGTTCTTTTTTTTTTAATCTGCATCTTCAATCTTCAAGTAACTTGAAAAAATAGATTCATCAATTTAACACTTCTTCAAGTACCAAGGACTCGTAAGACATTATTCAAAAGATTAAATTGATTGAAAGATTTACTATTTCAATATCATTACATTATTTGAATAAAGTTTTATAGTAAAAGTAAAAACCGTATTCTCATAATAAGAGAAAAATTCATATTCTGATTAAAACATCAATCATTTCAAACAAATAGATAGAGATAGATCAAAAAAAATTAAATTTGTTTTTTTTTTCATTAGTTTAATTAATTTATAATTTAATGGGGTGGAGAATAAAGACTGATTTAAGGGAGTATTGGGGTTGTTATTATTTTTGATAAATCATAATCGAAAGAAAAGAATAGGAGATTCCCATATCTATCAGATCTAAACAAATGTTTTTGAAAGTAATTATATTATATATATAGTAATTATATATATATATATATATATATATATTCTATATATTCTATGTTAAATATTTTTCATTTAGGGATCACAAATCTCTTTTCGCAAAAATGAATTGAAATAAATAAAGTTTTCAATGAAATAGAACGATAACAAGACATACATATAAGCATTTCCTCATTTTCTGCGTAGTTTATTTGACTTGAAAAAATTCAATAATCTTTTTGCAACCTTTACCTAAGGTAAAGTGAATAAGATAATACACTTTGTCTCAATTGTTACATAGATTTACAATTATTCATTAGAGAAAACATAAAAAAGAATCCTAATCCTATAGATTATTGATTGAAGTTAATTAGTACCCCAATATCAAAAACACACCCCTGTTTATAAATTTTAAAATGGAAAATCAGACTGCTTAGAATGCAGCATTTAAAATTCCAATGGATATCGTAAGTAAAGCTTTCTTTTTCTTTTTTATGACTAACTAACTTCAATATGAGAGGGATAGGCATACAATGAAAAGCCCGTCCCCGGATTTTGCTTTTTTAAGTAAAACTCTTTTCTCTTCTTTTGATCTATGCTCCCATCTTACCTGGATACAAATCGATTCAATTCTATTTGTGTGTTATTTGGTGTTATTTGAATACGATTCCATTTTTGAAAAAGATATAATTCAGATAAGAATCAATCATTATAAGAATAATAAGAAAAAAGAATCATATTCTATATAATATTATTTATATTATTTATTATTTGATTATAGTCTTAATAAAAAAACAGAAAGTTGTTTAAAATAAAACAAAAAAAAGACAATCTTTTCTTATGATAGAAAATATGTATTCTAATACAATATATATAATCTGATATGATATATATAATAGGTATGTTCTGGGACGGAAGGATTCGAACCTCCGAATACCGGGACCAAAACCCGTTGCCTTACCACTTAGCCACGCCCCATTTTATATTTATATTCGACATTAATAAACACTAATATTGTTATTAGTTGTTCGTCAATTATAGTCCAAAAATATCTATAGAATAGATTGGTACTAGGATTTTGATACATTTAGATATCAAATTAAACGAAATTTATTGATCATTACATATAATTCAATTAAGATATTGTATGAAAGTATGATTTCTTCTATTCTCTTTTCATTTGAGAATTGAAGTATTTTTGATTGAGTTAGTTCAAATCAAAGAAAAGTTTTTTGGTCTACCTTCTTTTTATTTTTTAATTTTGAGTTTTTACTCATTTTTTTCTATAACTTAAACTAAACAAAAATAACATTATATTATCAATTATTAATAACTCATATTAAGAACTCAATCAAAATAAAAATAAATACAATTATCTTCAAGAACAAAACAAAGAACAAAATGTTTGTTATGCTTAATATCTTTAGTTTGATCTGTATCTGGCTTAATTCTGCTCTTTCTTCAAATAGTTTTTTCTTCGCCAAATTGCCCGAGGCCTACGCTTTTTTGAATCCAATCGTAGATATTATGCCAGTAATACCTCTGCTATTTTTTCTCTTAGCTTTTGTTTGGCAAGCTGCTGTAAGTTTTCGATGAGATCTTGAATACTGTCCTAGAAAAATTCATGATTTGTTCTAAAAAAGATTCTAACAATTGATATGATAAGATCAGATAGGTTTTATAGTATTAAACTTCGATTCAAATATGGAAATTCTTGTATCGCCACAAAAAGTCTGGGGATCACCTCATTTCCGCATTCGGACCTTTTTTACATTGAAAAAACTTATTAGAGTCCCCCACAATTAGATATTAGATATTGTGGGTATGAAAAAAATGGGTAATGAAAGACTTGACTCATATTCCATTATAAATAAATTTCTGAAAATTATTCTCTATTTCTAGATTTAAGATTTATCAAAACCATTTCTTGGTGTCAAAATAAGATATATGTGGTATAAAAATGGAGAATCTATTCTCTTTTTTTTTTTCCAAAAAAAAAAATTATCTTGGAGATTGTGTCATGCTTACTCTCAAACTATTTGTTTACACAGTAGTGGTATTCTTTGTTTCTCTCTTTATCTTCGGATTCCTATCTAATGATCCAGGACGTAATCCTGGACGTGACGAATAAAAAAGAAAGTTTTTATTTTCCTTGATCGATTTTTAAATGTTCTTAGGATTTTATCTATTCCACATCTTTAACTATTAAATAAAAAAAAAAGACTCGTCGAAATTGAAAGATAAACAAAAAAAAATACCAAGTCATTGACAAAAGCGGAAAGAGAGGGATTCGAACCCTCGGTACGAAAAACCCGTACAACGGATTAGCAATCCGACGCTTTAGTCCACTCAGCCATCTCCCCCATCTGAAAAGGATAATTACTATTTTACATTACACAAAAAGTAAGGTTTGAAAAAAGGGTCTTTCTTTTATACCTCTTCTTTTATTATATTTATATTATTTTTATTCTATTATTAGTTTATTATATAGATATATAATATATAATTATCTAGATATAATTATCTAGACATATCAAAATATAAAAAATATAGAAAAAAAGTTATTCCATTGATATAAAATAAAGTAAGAAGGGCTCGAAAGAAATATCTCCAATCCACTATTCCAATGAATATAAATGAATATAAATTCATATTAAATTAATATATATATATAATTACCTATATAATTATAAATACCTAAATATAATTATATATTTTATAAGTAAAAAATAAAATATATAGTAGTAATTTATATAAAGAAATATAATTTATATAAAGAAATATATAAATAATATAAAAAGTACCTCTTTGATTTCGTCTGCAAGAGCTTTTTAAAATCCCACGGCCTGGCCAGGTCAGTACCTCGCCGGGCCTTTTTTTTTGTTCCAATGACTATTATTTGAAACAAAAATGCTTGTTATGGAATAAAAAAAAAAAGAAACAATGGAACCATATATTCTTGCACAATTTTATGTTTTGGGGTACGTATTTTTATCGAGCCGTATCTGTCAATGTCAAAGCACCGCCATCAAAATAAAAAAAAACGTGTTATTTAGTTATTTAAATGAATTGAATCCTTTTTCCCTAATTTCATAGGTCCTTA